TTTTTTCTTGCTCCGGGACCAGCTCCCTGAACCTAGCTTCGACATATAACTTTTCCAATTGCAAAAGGTAGCCGGGCCTAGCTTGCAATAGATCCCATTGCTTATCCTGTGCAGTTTCCGAGAAGATAGAGTTACAGGTTCCGGAGCCGGTCTATGCTTGGGATGGGGAATCGGACAGGAAACAATCAAGAAGCTGCCTGTCAGGTAACTGATTGGATACATTGCCAGGCCAGTCTCCCATTCCAATAGCTGCTAGTAGACAGAATCCAGTCAAAGTCAGCTTGCTTTTAGCATGAATCTTTCGTATGTGAGTCAGTTTTCCATACCAAATTCTCTCACATGATCGAGACTATCCTACTCCCCCTGGTCAACGAATCGAGTATAAAGAACCAAAACAAGTAATCAGGGTGGTGGGTTAGGATAGACTTTCTAGATACCTTTTTGATCTAGCTCTGCTTGCTTGCTGACCTGTGCTACCTATTCTTAATCCATTAGGGTAGGAATAACATAAGAGAAAGCTTAAGCTTACTATCTCGCTTTGAGCGCTACCTAAGCAACTTTAAAGGCACTCAGAGAAGAGTGGAAAGATTCCTAGAAAGTAAACTCACTCAAATTTCGTATAGCAAGAAAGGAAGATGAATTCTATCTGACTATTGTCTCTCATTAAGCTATATAGGTTATGAAAAGCCAGCGCCCAAAGGTGCTTGATTAACGCCGGTCAACGTCTGGTGGAGTAGGAAGCTATAGCTTACTGAAAAAGGCCTCGTTTGCTCAGAAAGTTCTCAGTCTTCCTTATGTCTTCATTGGATTGAGTGTGTGGTAGCCGCTTCTGACCGAACCGCTCTTTTCGTGGAAAGGTTTCAACAACCTTTGGTTAATCCAGTTGCCAATAGCGAAGATACGCCTCTTTCCTCCCCCTTCCACTGACTGACCTAGGCGGCCTTTCATGCTCTCCATAGACATAGAAAGAGAAGCACAAGCCTCACACCGAATTCAGGCCCTTACTCCTTCCCTTCAAAACTCTTTCTCATGTCAAAACTGCTAAGTCCGTCTTGAGAAGTCTTGACTTGAAATAGTCTTACTAAGTGAATTTGGCATCTGAACCGTACTTTCTTGAACCACACTAAGTTGCTCCACCTAACTAACCACAGGGAATGAGGTCCTGAAGTAATCCCATGCAGCTCTAACGGAGAATCTTTCTTCTCTAATGACACACCAAACCACCTTGTGTCTGACAAAGTGGAAATTGGTTTCCACATGTTTTGTGCGCGCATGGAAGACTGGATTGGCTGAAAGATAGGTGGCCCCAATGTTCTCACACCATAAGATTGGAGCATGAGCAAGATAAATATGGAGCTCAAATAGTAAAGACTGTTGCCATGTAATTTCGTAATTTCGGCAGTAGCATCGGCCAAGGCCTTATACTCGGATTTAGTAGAAGATCGAGCCGCTCTACCGAGGGAGCGATGGGATGCTTCAGTACTTCCCCTCGGGCCCTATAGGAGCGCAAGCCTTTGAGAAAAAGGGCTTTAACGGCTCTTCTCCTCAACCTGTTCAATTGGAGCTAGCTATAGAGCGCACTTTCGGTCAAAGGACAGGTGTTGGCCAAATTTTTGATAAATCATCCGTTTTTCTTAGGCAAGCAGTTGCCCGATCAGAATGATGGAGAGGTCATGCGTCTGACCACAACTCCATGTCAAATGTATTTCGATGGCTCCAGTACGCAAGGTGGTGCGGGAGCAGGTATTGTTTTTCTCTCTCCTAACTAGTAGTGAGACAAGTCATCGCTGAGTATCAGGTAATAGATGCAAAGCTGCAGCCATAGAGAAAAAGAGCCCTAGACTCGATTCGCCGAGTTTGATGAAATCAAAATAGACCAAGTACCTAGAAGGGCCAATGTTGAGGCTAACACAATGGCACAGCTGGCTTCGACGTTTGAGATTTCCTAATCGGACAACTGAAGAACAAACGTTCAAAGGACGATTCCAACAACATTCCAGAGAACTTTTGACTGTTACATAATGGAGCCAGAAGAGATTGGGCAGGATGATTGGCAACAGCCTCTCGTCAGGTACTTGTAAGATTTCAAAAAATATGCTAAGAGATGCCAGGCCTGCAAGAAAGACGGACCAGTGCAGCATGTACCAGCTTCAGAATGGCATCCGATCTTAAAGACTTCGCGCCTCGACGCTTTGATCCCTTGTTTCACTTCGGCCCGATCACACGTAGGAAAATACGCCTTGGCAAAGCTCTGCCTGACACAGAACCCATCGGGAAAAGGAAGAGAAGAGCTAAAATCAAAAAAGAAACTTTATAGGCGGTACTTACGGAAATGAAGGCCGAAGCTGTCCTTACTGGAAAACTTTTTCCTTTAAGGAGTGCAGCCAGCGCGTTACTTCGAAATGGGCGGAGAATACCGTGTTAAGTCGGTATCCTGTGGTAAGGTTAGGTTTCAAGACAGAGTGAGCTGGAAAACAGCGAATCTTCGCGATTCCGAACTCCCTAAAGCAAGCTTAGCTTCGTTCAGCCCATGACTGGTGCATGAAGGTTTTACGTCTTATTCCTATGGATGGGACGTTCAACCAGACTGCCCCGGTGAAGCGGCTGGCTAAGCTGTCAGTTTCATATCTATTTCTAATTCCATTCCATCTTCTTTCTCTCGACCTTTCCTCCGTCCCGGCGCCGGTCAAAACACAAGCAAGGTAGAAAATCCAAGTACGGGCCGGTGTCTGGTGAACACATTCGTCATATAATATGAGTATGGGTCTAGTAGGTGTACAAGGAAGGACGCGAGGTAGTTCTATCGTTCAGCGTCGACAAGGTAAGTAGTGGATCTTTCTTATCGAATGATATGGTATACAGTAAAAGCGGAAGTCTCCGCATCAACAGAAGCAAAGAAAGAAGCAAACTGACTGATGAACACCAACCGGTCTACCAGGAGCAAAGAGCTCACCTAACCTAGAGAATTCACTCCCTGGATGATAGTCCAGCCCGTTAGGCTTAGTAGGACTGGGATAAGATATTCTTCACTCGGAGACAGAAGGACAAGGCAGATGGCAGCGAGTCTCGTATCCTACGAAAACGTTCTTTTTTCTTTCTTCCCTCCCTGCCCTAAGGCAAGGAAGTGACATTTCGATCAGTCAAAAGCAGTCTATTTCGTTTACTTGTTTTCGGTGAGAGAATCTTTCCTTTATCCGTCTAGGCCAGGTGCATGACTTTCCCCAAGGCATATTAATGATTGCCCGCCCCTCTCGGCATAGGCCGGGCCGCTTGAGAGCTTCGGTACATCTCTTTCGGGCCGGTGAGACTCTTCTGGAACTGTTGGATTAGTAGCTTTTATCTCCGTAAGAACACATTTCCCCACAGTAGACGCGCGGAGATGAGTAAGACTTCACCCTCTTCCATTATACTTATACAAATCTGGGGTTTGTGGGGGAGCTTGATGTCTGAGAAGAAGCAGAGATCTGCGAACTTGGTGCCTCTCTATACCCTTGATGGTCTTGATCTTTTCCTCCAAGCTCTCTAAATTGTCTACCACCTCCTTATGTTCAGGCCCCTTTTTTGTTTTCACTTCTTTTTCCCATGTCTCATTCTTCTCAAGTGCACTCATCTCCTAACGCAGGCAATGCAACAAGTAAGCTCTTAGCGCTTCTTTGGCAAAGGCTACTCCCTCGCGGGGAGAAGAGATTCTTCTTAGAGCAAGGCGGCTTACGCAAAAAGAGTAGTCCTCCCAATAGAAGGTCTCTTTATATTTTTTTGAAACTCAAAAAAAGGGCTTTTGACTAGGCGGGTTGGAGAGACTAATTAAACTAAGGGAGATTTCCTAGCCCGGGCTGGCTCGATAGGGATCGATAGGGGGATTCTCTATTTCTTATCCTGCCCCTTACTTTTGATAACAAGAAAAGCAATCTCGAGAGGAAGAATCGAATAGCCCCTAATCTTCTCTTGCCCATAATCTTGTCTTGGAAGAGGCTCGACTGGACCCACCCACAGCAACCGGAACCAGAACTGGAGGGGCAATAACAAGGACAGCTGGACTAGGCTTAGGAGGATACTACGAAGAGAAGGCAGAAAGCTGGGGAAGACCTACTTCTTTTCTTGTTCGGGAAATGCATTAGTATGATCCCTTCAATAGCAGGCCAGAGCGATTGGATGTAAAGAAAGAGAGAAAGAGCCTTCCACTATCCCATTCATTCATTCCCGCAGAAGGGGGACAGGCACTTTCTTACTGGCCCGTAAGAGTAAAGGATAGAGACTGTGGATATCTCTTTTGTCTTAAAGAAAGACTACAACTTCCACGAATGCCTGGAAGCAAACTCACCTGGGCCTACAGAAGAGGTTTAGCTTTAAACCTTGCTGGCTTTTAGTATGGCCTAGAAGATGACTATCTGAGAAGAAGTCAGCTAGTGCTTTTGTACGAGAACCCACTATCCAAAGTGACTGGCTTGCCTTTGCCAACTGAAAGGGGGACGAATGGAAAGGCTTCAAAACGAATTGGATGGATTGCTTTCTAATCCGAGGGGAACGACAGCTGGATGTAAGGAAACTGACCTGCAACCTCTTTATTTGACCTTACCCCCTATGGACTCTACCTATTGGTTCATCTGGACCGACAGAAGAGGGACTGCGCTTGCCCCTTTGACCATTTGAGATAGGCATGGATTATGGATTGATAGAGACAGGGAAGACAACTGGATGGCTAGAAGAAGGGGGATTAAGTAATGTAATACTTTTTGGAGGTCCTTCTCACTGTAAAGAAACTAGCTGCTGTAATTAGATCTCATACTAGATCAAACTCCAACTCTTTCGAGGAAGGAAATAACTGTAACCTGATGGTGTTATGTTCGGCGTCATTTCCGAAGAAGGATGCTGCGATAGAGGAGAAATCGACTTGAATTGCCCCTTCCGCCCTTGGGGAAAGAAAGACTTTATGACCGCACTCTTAAAGCACTCGTTCTAGCAGATATGTCTTTGTCCCACTCAGGCCACTTTCCCAAGACAATAGGCTACGGAGCGGGCAGCCTCAAACGAGGAAGCAGCCCAATCTATTACATACGATCACTGATAGAATCGGGAACAGGGGCTTTCTTGTTTCAGACATGATGGATAGAAGATCAAGATCTGGGTAAACCTCATCAATTCCATTCTATGCCGGGGCGGTGCCATCATTTCTCCGTTTAAGCTATTCCATGGAATGGGATGTCTTTGGCAAAGCCCAGTTCTTTTCTCATAGATAGAGCTCGTGACTCTTCGCCCCGTTGCTCGCATGAGTGAAGGGAAATGCAAGTATCTTTATTTCCAGGTTCACCCGTGAAGGTAGAAAGATTCTCGTTGCTTTCCCCTTTCCTGATAGGTCTGGGACGGTCCTTTTTCTCACCTTGACAATCAAAACACTCTCTCACGACGTCGGGAAGGAATGCTTGGGACGAAAGGGACCTGACCTATTCCAATCGCTTTTATACATATATTTCAAAAAAGAAAAAAAGAAAATTCAGAAATGAAAAAATCAAAGGAGGATCCCGGCAATGTAAAAAGAAAACAAAATACTATTTTATGAGCATTTCTTTATTAATTTCAATTTCTTTTTTTCGATCAATCTTACTTAAAAGACTATTGGATGTAGCACTTTCTGGATCTAAGAGACCCTGAATAATTTCATGGAGAAACTCTGCATCTCTGGGGGAATTACCGATGGTCTCCTGTAATAACGTGTCTACTTCTTCTTCATTTAATCGGAGACCCCCTATTTGAATAAGGCTGGAAAAAAGCCCTATTCTTTATAAGTTCCCGAATCGTATTGTGCTGATTTCGGAACATTGTAAGTTCCTCGTCACCCTGATGGTAGGACGATGTCTTGGTCCCGTCATATAGGCAACCTGCTTCCTTCAGCCTCCCGTGCGCGCAGGCGTGTGTTTCCGGTCTAGCACTCAACATCTTAGTTTCTATAGCGGATTTGGCTTAGCCTTTCTACCTTCTGCCCAAGCCAACATGCTTATCGTTTCACTTGGAAGAATTGTTTATAGGTAACTATCGAAATCAAATAATGGGCCGGTGAGTGGGGAAGGAAAAGGTAGGCTTAGAACCAGCTCTAGCAAGAGAGCGAAAGGAGGAGGTAGGTCACACAGTATAGCTAGAACAGCTTCTTTTCTTCACTTCAATGGTCTTTCTTATTCCTTGCGGAGCAACGGCGAATTCAATATCAGCTTCACCACGACCAGCTCCAAAGATAAAGTAGCTTCAAGCAGAAGTTTCGAGTCGATTAAAGAAAGAAGACAAACCGAGGAAGATTCGTAAAGGACAAGGCTGAGTCCACTAAGACCATTACCATTGTGAGAAAGATGTTAGCCAAATCTTTTGAGGTCAATGCTCAGGATTGAGAGTTACAAGTGGTTTTATGGGCATTCGGAAGAACCAACCTATACTAGTTTAGTTGACCGACGGGACAGACTCCATTCCGAATGGTGTATGGCACAGAAGAAAGAATCCTAAATGAAGACTTCCTAGCTTTAGGCTGGCTTTACACCACCGATTAGGAGATCAAAGAAAGCATTTCACATCGTCTGCATCAAATTATATAAGCTGTAAGAAAAAGACAGAATGCTGAATGGACCGGTCCTAAGCAAGAAAGGAAGGACGGACAATAGACAATTACGAGAAATTGGTCTTTGTTCCGGGCTCTTCCAGATATGCTTCCTGAGGGAAAGGAAAGTCTGAAAAAAAAAGGCTTACTGAAGTAGAAGAATTAAGCAGGAACGTGACTGGAGCAGAGTTGAGTAAGAGTCTTATGGATCAATTATTACTGATGGTGGACTTTCTGTGGGAAAAGAAACCCAAGGAAATCTACTCTGAATAAAGATCATGTAGTACTAGGTCACCTCTAACAATTATCGAAAAATTGCCTTATTTTATATGTGTGTAAGTATGCATGACCGCTCTTGTAGTTCAAGGCAGGTAAGGGCTGGCGCAGAATACTGGTCTTTATATGCCTTTACCTGTTCCTAATGCTATATGGGATAACTTTTAGATTTATTTTCTTTTTTGTCTTCCTTGCACACAACGAGGAGTAGATTCTGTCTTTCTTGTGGTTGACAGGGTCTCCAAGATGGCGTACTTTATTCTATGCAAGAAGACCTCAGATGCATCACATGTGGCGCCCTTGTTTTTTAGGGGTAGGGGGGTGATCCGATTCCATCTTTCATCTTCTTAGGTGCTGATGGAAGAGAGTCAACCGTAGCGGCCAGGCTGTGGATTTCTCTTTCTTTTATAAGGTAAGATAAAGCAATTATCAACTCCATTCATCTTCCACTCTCCTGGGAAATCGAGTATTTCGTTCCTACTGGTCAAAACATCTTTTACACGTCCGTCCTCAGTGAGGAAGATCTAAGCTAAGAAACTTTTTTTAGACGTGCTTGAGTTGGACCAAAGTAAAGGTAGAACTCACCCTAGGTTTATGCGCTTTCAGCCTGGGGAGCTTGTTCTTTCCCCAAGACACAAGATAGGTCGTTCAAAACTCGATTTCATCTCCCGGTTCTCCTTTTGAAAATTGGATGGGTTCAACGCTTAACTCCGGACAATCAACGTAAACAAAGACTCAACCCGCCAGGGAGCGGAAAGCCGGCATGTTTTCAGTCGCTTGTCTTCTGCCCCCAAACACTTGTTTAAAAACACCCTAATGAATGGTATGCTTGTGGGGTAAATCAAAGAAAGCTGCAGTAAACTATTGGATAGACAGAGTTGAGAAGAAAACTCAAGCCTGGGCTAAGACTTATTAAGCGGGAAGAGAAGTACTCATCCCAGCCATGCTCCAATCCATTCCCACCTTCACCATGGCCTGCTTGAAACTACCCCAGCCAAGGCCTCCCTTAGGGAAACTGTCTGGTGGGTTGGTTGATTGGAAGACTCTTACAAATGCAAAGCCATTTTGGGGGAGAGGAGGTCAAGTCAAACTCTTTAAGTATTAAGCGAAATCCTTCTTGCCTTTCAAGAAGAGAAAGAGGAAGAATGCACGAAAAATCCTATCCAGATCGCCTCCCGTTGTTCTCTTTCGTGCTATCGAAAGTGCTGCTCAAGCTGAGCTAACTACAGGTCCGAATGAACTGGGACACCCAGACCTTTCTTATGCGGAAGCCTTCTATACGAGTTTTCTTCAGTTGCTTAGGGTGAGCAAACCATACCATTCACCTTCTAGCCTCGCCTAGGAGTCTGTGGACATCCATTTACATCATTTCTTTGAAAAGCTCCGACTTCATTCTTTTCCTTTCCCACTTCACGGGAGAACCGGGAAAAGTAGTAGCCTAGGAGGATGACCCTTCTATCCAGAAAACTTCGCATCATGAGCAATCATACGGATAACAGGCTTTCTCATCCAATGCTATTCCGACCTCGCTTGGTTAAACTGCCTTTCATAATCCTCTTTTCTTCTCTCCTACTACGGTACGGCAATTTTAGATCGGAACGAAGAGGAGCCCGCCCTTGGCGTAGAGTAAGCCGTCCGCTAGCCAGCCAATACCTCTTTTTGATTCCTTCTTTCACTTGGTGAACCAACATGTGAGTCTCTTTGCTTTATTCTTTCTCCCACCTGAAATCCCCCGATCGGGAGAGGAAGCGCCCTATTTACCTCTACTCAGACGGCTCTGGGACTGTGAATGAAGTACTACAAGATGAACGATTACCACTAACAGTAAGAAAGGAACGGATAGGGAAAGAGACCCTCCTTATCCTTAGTAGGAAGGATAAAACGAAGGCCCTTGATTGCGGGCTTTTGATGGATACCGAAACAATTTCTTTACATATGGTATGGCAGGGGTGAAGCTATCGAGGCGATCGCGAACTGCAAGAAAAGACCGTAAACAGGATTAGGAAAACTAGATTGAGGAAAAAATCAATAATAAGATAAGATGCGGGAATGGCAAGTTCCCTATTCATTAAAGTAAAGACTTGGACAACCGGCCTACATCAGATTCATTCTTTTTGGGAATTCACCACAGCTGGGGGCGCACTGCCTCGCTCGACCAGCCCCTTGTTTCTTTTGATTTGACCGAACCCTGTGTTTTCAGGCATTACTAAACTCTTTCTTGTAAGTATAAGGATTGTAAAGTGTTCGTGGGACCTTGAACTTTGGTGCCTCCCCCTAAGAAAGAACATTTCTTATTGCTGGGCAAGGTTCCCGGGATCGTCGATCAAACGGATGAATTGGTTGATTCCCGCTTTTAGGTTCTACCTAAAATGAAACCTTACCTATTTCTTCCGATATCTTGCTTTGCTGGACGAAGTTCCTATGAATCGATCCAATGGAGGCTGCACGTAGTTCAGGTTGAAAGGCTAGCTTGGTGACTGAGATGACTGGCTAATCACAACCAAAGAAAGTTTGCCGCTGAATTGGCTTTTTCTTGGGAAGTGAAGTTCGCGCTAGGCGAATGCTGACCAATAGACCTGAAAGAAGGCGGAAGAAGCCATGAATTTTAAAGAATGATGAGTCGAATGCTTTTTGGTTGACCGAAATAAATGGCTAAGGAAGCGAGTCGAGGGTTCACTCTTGGAAGTGTTGACAGGAGTGTGAGTCGAACGCCTTGCCGTAGCCCTCTATCCATTGTACCTCTACCTTGAATTCTCTTCCCACAGTGGTCCTCCTACACGTACTTCAAAGCTACAATCAATACTATAATTCAGGTTCAGTCAACAGCAGGGGAGGTTTTCACAACAACAAAAAATGAGTACTACCCGAATCATGAAAAGAAGGGCACAAAGCGATCATCTTAACATTTCTCAATTCACGGATTGAGTCTTTGGTCTTCGTAGTCAACATGCCCCTAATGCCTTACAGTCCGCTCTAAGGTAAGAACTTCCCGATCCTCATTCCGCTGAAATGAAACAGAAGTCTCTAAGCCGGATTTTATGTTTATTAGTCATTCCCGGTTGGGTTATCCATCCATTTAACCAAAAGAATAGTACATCTGGGAAAACGTCAGAAGAAGACCTTCCCCTCGCGCCCTAACGTACTCAACGTAATTCTCATGCCTTAGGCCCACACGCCTCATGCCTCGCGTACTCACGTTCTCCTGCTTCCCAACGCATCCGTGATTGAATTGACTAGATATCGAGCTTACCCAGTAGGTAGGGAAAGAAGGAATGTATAGGAACTTTTTTGCCTCGACCTACAGCGGGAAGAAAAGAGAAGCTCCAATGGACATTAGAATAAGAATACGTGGACTTTCCTGAAGGGGGACTTCCATTCCATTTAGAGCTACCTAAAGGCAGGCTCAAAGAAAAAAGAAGGAGACAAAAATCCGTATGAAAATCGTATGACTTGAGAATTTGAATAGGAGGAATTTATGGTTTAGAGTTGACCTCTATAGTTCTACTTATAGGCGGGCAGAACGGGAACAGCAGTTATATTCTAAAATAGCTTGGCAGTTCTAGTTCAGTTCTTAATGCTGTAGTTCTTTAGTTGCGAGGGAATGCGGTCTATACGAAACAATACACTAGGTTCTGCTCTAGGGCAACTGCAAGCCCATCAGTTGAAATTGATCTCATTGCAGTACCCTATTTCCAGTCCTTCTCGCTTTGATTCCTGCTTCCAGCCATCCAATTGAAGTACTAAGGTAAGCAAGCGCATCAGATTGAAATGCTAACCCCTTCCAGCGGTCTCCTTGGATGTTCTCGTGTCCTTCCCAATTCTGTCTGGAGTGGCAGTTGCCATTCCTTTTCCAGTTCCCTTTGATGGTGGGCCAGCTACAGTTACATCAAGTGTCAAGTGAGTCATCTTTTGAAAGTCAGTAAATCACGGAGCAAGCCTTTAGGGAACAAGCCTAAGGTAAGGGTCGAGACAAAGAAAAAGAGAAAAAAAAAAAGTTCCTTCGGCTTCGTCCGTAGGTAAAGTCAAAGAAATTCTTTTTTATCTCATATAGGGGCAAAATGAATACTTTAAGATTTAGCTTATAGCAGTTGCCCTTGGCCTTCATTTTTTTTCTCTCGGGAAAAAGTCAGACTTTAAGGAGTCACTAATAAGAAGGACCGTAGGCAGTTACTACCGTAGAGCGGAGAAATGATACAGTCAACTAGACTGTAAGCAGAAGATGACCGTTAGCCTTTGGCAGTTAGCGGATATTAGACAGGTAGACTGTCAGTTGCTCCGCCTCCGCATCTTACAGTTCATACATATCGTCATCGTTGGTAGCTTATTCTTGGGCCTCCATCGTCGCTACGCTTTAGTAGCTCATCCTAGGTCCTTTGAAGAATTCTGAATGAAAGCTATGACACTGTAAGCTCATTTAGCTAAGAATTCATATGACATCTAAAGCGAGGGGGACTTAAGTCTCTTTATCTCATGTTAGAGGCTTTGATAGCAGCCTTGGAATGAAATAGACTTCCTTCCTGGGCGTTAATGCACCCGAAAATCCACTTCCCGGGAGTTTTACATGTGGGCGAATCGTAGGTTCAAAAAGTACACTGGTTAATGGATACCCGACCCCAGGCTATAAACTCTGGCTAATGGGTCCCTTTCCTGTGATAGAGAACTTCCAGCCCCCTTTTCGTCCACTTTTCTATAACTCTATCCCATGACATGCCGGAAGTCATGCAGTTGCTTACGCCTTACGCAGATATCGTCATCGCTCTCGTAGAGGGCTTCGTTCACTCTATACCTTAAGAAGCTCCTATTAGTAGCTTATCCGGCCAATCTTCATTCTTTTCTTTATCACCTACTCTTTTGTATATAGAAAGAAATGAAAAAAGCCGGAGTCAGCCAACCGTGGTAAAAAGGCGGCAAGCACAGATGAGAGGGACATCACTGAAGAGCTTAACTGACGAGCTCTTTTTTTGATTAGCGCTTCTGCTCACTGGCTAGATCGGACTTAAGTACCTTTGCTAACTCTGCCTGTAAGGAAGTGAGTCCATAGCGCTTACCGGGCCAAAGCATTTAGAAATCGCCCGTCGATTGAGAGGTGGAATCAAAAGCACAATGGGAAGTGGGAGATAGGCTTGGAGACAAATGTTGGGAGCTGCGCCGCTTCAAGAGGAGGGAAAAGCCTCAGCGTACCAAGGTATGGGGCTGAATCCGATCCAAAAGAGAAAGAGTCAGTGCCAAGTGAGAAATTCTCTGATTCTGACTGAGATCTTTGTCCTACTTCTCACCCGGTGATTCCCTAGCTGCTGAAAAAAGTAGTTGACTTGACCGGAATCAAAAGTGTTCAATGATACCGACAATTGGGAATCAAGGCTTGACTCTCCTGGCAAACGGAGCTACGAAACTAAGCAGCATACTTTGCCTTTCACACCTTTTTAGTCCAGTCCTGCTGCTTGTACGGAGTACGAATAAGGGGGGCACCCAGTCTCAAGCGAAAGATAAAGCTACGCCTCCAATCCCTCATTAGGAATTCTTGCTACCCACTGCACTTGAACCACTGATGCTACCATTGGTGCCTCTGCTTCCCGTGCTTCTTCAACACAGAGAAAGGCAGATTGCTTGAGTTGTTAGCCCTTGTGTTTGCCTTATTTTCTTTTTTGTTACTTAAGAGAAGGAAGTGAATTGGACTTCTGAGAAAGAAGAACAAGAAAAAAAATAGAATGTAATAAGATAGGAAAAATGACTAATAAAAGATCTTTGCTTATTCTTTCTTTCCTACATCCATATTCATACAGATGGAATTTTTATCATGATTTCAGGATTCATGAACTGGTGTAGTGTTTAATTCTTTTTGTGAATCAAATAGATGGGTCGAAATGTCGATTGATATAACAAGTATTTTATTGAAGGATTAAGTCATTACTGAACAAAGAATCATTTTCATGATAAAGGATGAGATCAATTCGGAAGCGCTTTTTATTTGTTATTATAGCAGACAGAATTCGATTGGCCTAATTTTGAACTCTCCGATGCATCTTGACTCTTACATGCCAAGGTAATAACGAACCCGTCCTTAGATCTATTTGTGGCCGCCGAGGAGCCGTATGAAGCTGAGGTCTCATGTACGGTTCTGGAATAGCGATGATAACAGTAATGTAATCATCGACTATGATTATCTAACAGTTCAAGTACAGTTGATATAGTTGAGGCACAGTCCAAATATGGGTTTTGGGGATGGAATCTGTGGCGTCAACCCATAGGGTTGATGGTTTTTCTAATTTCTTCCCTGGCAGAATGTGAGAGATTACCCTTTGATTTACCAGAAGCGGAAGAAGAATTAGTAGCAGGTTATCAAACCGAATATTCAGGTATCAAATCCGGTTTATTTTACGTTGCTTCTTACCTAAATCTACTAGTTTCTTCATTATTTGTAACAGTTCTTTATTTGGGCGGGTGGAATTTCCCTATTCCGTACATATTCATTCCGGAACTATTCGGAATAAATAAAACAGGTGGAGTCTTTGGAACGACAATTGGTATCCTTATTACATTAGCTAAAGCTTATTTGTTCCTGTTCATTCCTATCACAACAAGATGGACTTTACCTAGGATGAGAATGGACCAACTATTAAGCCTTGGATGGAAATTTCTTTTACCCATTTCTCTAGGTAATCTATTATTGACAACTTCTTCCCAACTTGTTTCACTGTAACAGAATATGATATCCTAGATTCATAACCTCTATCGAGAAAGAGAAAGAAACATCAAATTATTCATTTCATGGATATTCACGATATGTTCCCTATGGTGACTGGGTTCATGAATTATGGTCAACAAACAGTACGAGCTGCAAGGTATATTGGTCAAAGTTTCATGATTACCTTATCTCACGCGAATCGTTTACCTGTAACTATTCAATATCCTTATGAAAAATCGATCACATCAGAGCGTTTCCGTGGTCGAATCCACTTTGAATTGGATAAATGCATTGCTTGTGAAGTATGCGTTCGTGTATGCCCCATAGATTTACCCGTTGTTGATTGGAGATTGGAAACAGATATTAGAAAGAAACGATTGCTTAATTATAGTATTGATTTCGGAATCTGTATATTTTGTGGTAACTGCGTCGAATATTGTCCAACAAACTGTTTATCAATGACTGAAGAATATGAACTTTCTACTTATGATCGTCACGAATTGAATTATAATCAAATTGCTTTGGGTCGGTTACCAATGTCAGTAATTGAAGATTACACAATTCAGACAATTTTGAATTCGACTCAAATACAAATAGTTACGGATAAACCCCTTAATTCAAGAACGATTACCAATTCCTAAGATTCCGTTTTGATCTAAAGGAGCGAAGCTTTTTTCATTTTGGTTGGTCAGTAACTACAAATCATAACTATAACTATTGATTGGTGAAAATCACGGCTTGATTTAGATTCATGGATCCGTGAGAATTTCATAATATACAATTACGAATTACTCTTTCGGATACAGAAGCGGGATTGGTTCAATAACGGTATATACGCCACACCCCATTAGGATTCAATTAAATTAGGAACGTATCATACAAAAAAAATATAGGGTAACCTTTTTTTTCCGGGCCCGGTAAGTAAGGTCATGAGATATTTCAACTTATTTATTTCTTATTTTACATATAAATGGATTTACCTGGACCAATACATGATATTCTTTTAGTATTTTTGGGATCGGGTCTTATATTAGGAGGTCTAGGAGTAGTATTACTTACCAATCCAATTTCTTCTGCCTTTTCATTGGGACTTGTTTGTATATCCTTATTCTATATTCCATCGAATTCCTATTTTGTAGCTGCTGCACAGCTCCTTATTTATGTAGGAGCAATAAATGTCTTAATCGTGTTTGCTGTAATGTTTATGAATGGTTCAGAATATTACAATGATTTCCATCTTTGGACCATTGGAGATGGATTCACTTCATTGGTTTGTACAAGTATTCTTTTTTCACTAATTACTACTATCCCAGATACGTCATGGTACGGAATTATTTGGACTACAAGATCAAACCAGATTATAGAGCAGGACCTGACAAGTAATGTTCAACAAATTGGGATTCATTTATCAACAGATTTTTATCTTCCATTTGAACTCATTTCTATAATTCTTTTAGTT